AACCCATTCCTTCTTGATTCAAAGGAAGTGCCAGGGATCCCACGAACAAGGTAAATAGAACCAATACAAGCAAAGAGAATAACATAGTATTATCTGATTCATGGGGATATACAAAACTTTTTTTTTTACAAGTTTTTAAATGAATAATAAAAGGTTGGTTGATGGTTTTTACCATATTATCAATTTGGTTTTGGTATACCGTCTTAGAAAAATTAGAAAAAAAAGAGGCCTTCTCATTATTATTCATTATTAAAAAAGTTAATAAACTTATATATATATATTTTTTTTTTAAGCCTTCTTTTCCCCATAGAGATACTGAATAAAAGGGACTCATTCCCATTTGTTTTCCACTGTAATTTTGAAAATGAGTATTTAAATGCCCTTCAAAAGTAAGTAAATAAATTCGAAACATATAAAATGCAGTTAACCCGGCTGTGGAACAAGCTATTATTCCGAAAAGTGGTGAATACAACCAAGTATCATTAAGAATTTCATCTTTGGACCAAAAACAAGCAAGTGGTGGAATACCACAAAGAGAAAGTGTACCTAATAAAAAAGCTGTTTTTGTAATTGGGACATGTTTTGTTAAACCGCCCATAAGAACCATATTCTGACTTTTATCTGGAGAATATCCAACAATAGCTTCCATTGAATGAATAATTGATCCAGATCCTAAAAACAATAATGCTTTAGAGTAAGCATGAGTAATCAAATGAAATAAAGCAGCTCGATATGACCCCATACCTAAAGCTAACATCATATAACCCAATTGAGACATTGTAGAATAGGCTAAACTTCTCTTAATATCTTTTTGAGCAAGAGCCAAAGTAGCTCCTAATAGTACTGTTATTATACTTATTAAAGATATTAAATTCATTATGTAGGGTATTCCTATGAAAAGAGGAAGAAGACGAGCGACAAGAAAAATGCCCGCTGCTACCATCGTAGCAGCATGAATCAGAGCCGAAATAGGGGTAGGCCCTTCCATGGCATCAGGTAACCATACATGAAGGGGGAATTGTGCCGATTTAGCAATTGCCCCGGAAAATACTAGAAAAACGCATAAATTTAAAAATAAAAAAGTAAACTCATTATCATTATTATAGCTTAAGTTATTGAATATTTCGAATAAATCCTTAAATTCAAAACTACCTGTTATCCAATAAAGACCTAAGATTCCTAAAAATAAACCAAAATCTCCTATACGATTAGTTACAAAAGCTTTTTGACAAGCATTTGCAGCAATAGGTCGTGTGAACCAAAAACCTATTAATAGATATGAGCACATTCCAACTAATTCCCAAAAAATATAAATTTGTATCAAATTAGAACTCGTAACTAATCCCAGCATGGAAGTATTGAAAAAACTCATATAAGCAAAAAATCTTAAATATCCTTGATCATGAGACATATAATTATCACTATAAATCAAAACCAGAATTCCAACAGTAGTAATTAATATTAACATAATAGAAGTAAGTGGGTCGATCAAGTGGCCGAACTCTAAAGAAAAATCATTATTAATAGTCCAAGACCATACATATTGATCTATGAAATTGCTATTTATTTGCTGAATAGCCAGATCTGCAGAACAAATCATAACTATACTTAATAATAAAACACTAGGAAAAGCCCACATGCGACGAAGGTTTTTTGTTGCCGTCGGAAAAAAGAGAAGTCCGACTCCGATTAAGACAGGAACTGGAAGTGGAACGAAAGGTATGATCCATGCATATGGATATGTATGTTCCATAAAAAAACCTTTTTCATTTTTAATTAATTCTTTCCGATTCACCGGATCTTCTCTCTTTCGCAAAAAAAAAAAAAGAAAAAAAAATATATATATATAGATTATAGATGCAAGACCAAAATTGAATCTTCCTGATTCTTTACCAAATCGTTCAAATCAACAAATCAAGAAGTTACAATTGGTTAAATGATATCACCCTTACTAGTGCAAATAGTTATTTATTAAGTAATCTATTTATATATTTAAAGCTATTTCGGGAGATCCAGAAAAAAAAGCTTTTTTTCTTTAACCAATTTTTTTTCTAATTTTATTTCTATAGTACGTTGGATACTATAGCTATAGAGCTTTGACTATGAGGAAATCCATTAGTATAGTATGAATTCGTTTTTTTGTCCGGATAGTTAGAGTTTATTAATTATATGTAATATATGTAATATAAATGTCAAAAAAAATGAATGACATATAATATTTTTTAGCCCTTTTTAGAGCAAAGTAGTATTATCTAAATAAAGAACTAGATGGATAATCAATAGTAAATAAAGATGCGTTTTATTGAAAATATTATATTAATACTAGATAGATGTCTTTCACATCCAACTATAACAATGAGTAATCTCTTGATTTTTGAATGGCAGTTCCAAAAAAACGTACTTCTATGTCAAAAAAGCGGATTCGTAAAAATTATTGGAAAAAGAAGGGATATTGGGCAGCGTTAAAAGCTTTTTCATTATCGAAATCTCTTTCGACCGG